AACAACTTGGTGTCTAAGGTGTTCTATTCCAGTAAGTTGAGTTTTACCCGGACTCCCACCTGAGAAAATCTTGGGATGTCTTTTCCTCTTGGAACAGGTTTAGATTACGACCACGGAGATTCAGTGAAGCCTTTATGCACATTTACTGATTGGATTGAGAGACCTACGGACATTCCTAGTAAGATAACTGAATTGCAAGATTTTCCTCTTCTATATCTACACTTCGATTTTTCCTTCTTATCCGTGGAATGGGGGAAAACGGATACTCAATATGCAATGAGTAAATATGATTTGCATCTTAAAAAGAATGGTTCAACATCATTTGAATAGTTTAGTTTCCATTCAGTCATGTGGAAAGCTGTATTCGATGAAAGTCGCACGTGCAGTTTGGAGGGAGATCCCCGACTAACTGGTGGATCCACCCTACAATATGGAGTGAAGAAGCCAAAATAGTAGCCTAAGATACCATTGAAATAAAAGAATTGATTGAAATCTGACATATTTAGATTTGTAAACTCGTGTTACATCGGAGCGGTGCAGTGAGCAGAAATAGAAATATCGAATCAGATCCAATTTATCGTAATCGATTGGTAAATATGCTAGTCGATCGTATCCTGAAAAACGGCAAGAAATCGCTGGCTTATCATATCTTTTATCAGGCTATGAAGCGGATTAGGTAAAAGACAAATAGGAACCCACTGTCTGTTCTGCGACAGGCGGTGCGCGGGGTAACTCCCGACGTAGTGACAGAAACCAAACGTGTAGGTGGATCAACTTATCGAGTTCCCGTTGAAGTAGTACCGGCAGAGGGAAAAGCTTTGGCTATCCGGTGGTCATTAGTCGCGTGTCGAAGACGCTCAGGTCGAAGTATGGCTTTAAGATCGAGTGATGAATCAATGGATGCCGCCAGAAATTCCGGTAGTGCCATACGGAAGAAAGAGGAGACTCATAAAGTTGCGGAAGCCAACAAAGCTTTTGCCCATTTCCGTTAGTTTCGGATTCGTTCCAACCCACAACGAATATATTGTGGGTTGGAACCGGGGCACAAACTATCTGGGAATCAGAAAACACTACGAAGGAAGAAATGGTTGAGTGAGGGGTGAACGACGAATAACGGCTGTCTAAGCCACAAGTGGGGATTGGCAACTACTTCTTAGTTAGGTTGTTAACTGTTAGACCCTTCCCAATAGGGTAGCGGGGGGGGGGGGGGTTCCGACGCAGAGTTGCGGAGTGCCTCGCAAAAAGGCTTGACACATGACCAGTTTTTCAGAGACTGAATTTGATTGGGACGCGCATCATGTGGAGTAAAAATTGTTTGAGATATCGAGAAGAAGCCCCCATATCCGGGAATTCTGGAGACTCAATCAATTTTGGTTGACACAGATAAGTTTTTGTGATATATTCTAGAATAACAAGCTTACTAGCCTGGGGAATCACTAATTATCTCTTGAAAACCGAAAATTACCATGACCGCAACTTTAGAACGACGCGAAAGCGCAAGCCTATGGGGTCGCTTCTGCGACTGGATCACCAGCACCGAAAACCGTCTTTATATCGGATGGTTCGGTGTTTTAATGATTCCCACCCTGCTAACCGCAACCTCTGTATTCATCATTGCTTTCGTCGCAGCTCCTCCTGTAGATATTGACGGTATTCGCGAACCCGTTTCTGGTTCTTTGTTATACGGTAACAACATTATCTCTGGTGCTATAATCCCTACTTCTGCAGCTATTGGGTTACATTTCTACCCAATCTGGGAAGCAGCTTCCGTCGATGAATGGCTTTACAATGGTGGTCCTTACGAACTTATCGTTCTTCACTTCCTACTTGGTGTAGCTTGCTACATGGGTCGCGAATGGGAACTTAGCTTCCGTCTAGGTATGCGTCCTTGGATCGCTGTTGCGTACTCGGCTCCTGTCGCAGCTGCTGCCGCCGTCTTCTTGATCTACCCAATTGGTCAAGGAAGTTTCTCTGACGGTATGCCTCTAGGCATTTCTGGTACTTTCAACTTCATGATCGTCTTCCAGGCTGAGCACAATATTCTTATGCATCCCTTCCACATGTTGGGTGTAGCTGGCGTATTCGGCGGCTCTCTATTCAGTGCTATGCATGGTTCTTTGGTAACTTCTAGTTTGATCAGAGAAACAACTGAGAATGAGTCTGCTAATGCAGGTTACAAGTTCGGTCAAGAGGAAGAAACCTACAACATCGTAGCTGCTCACGGCTATTTTGGTCGTTTGATCTTCCAATATGCTAGCTTCAACAATTCTCGTTCTCTGCACTTCTTCTTAGCTGCTTGGCCTGTAGTAGGTATTTGGTTCACCGCTTTAGGCATTAGCACTATGGCATTCAACTTGAATGGTTTTAACTTCAACCAATCCGTGGTTGACAGCCAAGGTCGTGTCATAAACACCTGGGCTGACATCATAAACCGTGCTAACCTAGGTATGGAAGTCATGCATGAACGTAACGCTCATAATTTCCCCCTAGACTTGGCTTCTGTTGAAGCTCCTTCTATAAACGGATAACACCCGTATGGTTATCCAGCACAACTGGATGCCAAATCTCTTCCTTCAGAGGGGGAGGTTTGGTGTCCAATGATATGGAGATTCGTGCGGTATAAAGGGTGGAAAAAGTGGTAGCAGCTTCTCCCAATTTCATGATTAATTATCAGTTTCCAACCTTGAATTCTGAAAACTATTTGCAATATCCTTCCGTGATTTACTAGATTACGAAGTTTCCCATTTTAATTTGCGGAATGTTTGTAAACTTCCACCCCAATCTTTTGAGGAACGGAAAGGAAAGAGTGCATTCCTCATTTCAAAGATTTTCTATCGTCTTGTCACATAAATACAGTTAATATGGATGTGTATCAGCCGAAGGACCTATCTAGCTTGCTTAACGGATAGATCTCGTTCACGTCCGGGGGGAGTCAAATAAATCAACAGAGGGGGCGGACGTAGCCAAGTGGATCAAGGCAATGGATTGTGGATCCATCACGCGCGGGTTCAATCCCCGTCGTTCGCCCATCCAATTGGGTAATTCGATTCCATCGCTCTGCTTGGAACAGAGAGGAGCAGTTAAGGTGGATGGGATATGTGTGGGTCTCTTCGATAATAACAATTTAGAATTCCCGATCTAATTCCAGTTTTGGATACGACTATTCACAGAAATCACTAGACTCGTTCGAAATATGTATTCCATCCTATCTTGAAATTTTCAAGATTATTGGTATAATAAATATGGGAAATAGATAGTATCTACTGCATAGAATTAATATGAAAAGAGAGAATAAGGTAGAAGAGGTGGCAAGAGAAAGAGTAGGAAGTCCAGATTTTTCATCTAAAATTTCGGAGTTAATAGAAGTCATTCTATTAGATAACTTCTTCGAATCATTGAAAAACCAATATCTCAAAGAATTTTTAATTAGTCCATCTTCCAATTATGAACCTTTTATTAGATTATCTGACTTGTGATTTCTAAGTTCACTATTTTCACGCAACCTGCGTAATTCACTAAAAAGAGATAGTGGCGTAACCCTGGAGATGCTGTTGTTGCTAGCAATACCAATATCTATGCATTGCTTGAGTGACAAAAGGTTGATCGAACCAAGTGTTGTATTAACGGGAGTCATTAATGGGGGTGACGGAGTAAGAAAAAAACAAGCGGAAAACCTTGTTGATTTTTCCTGTGACTGCTTTCTACGATTCGAAAGATCTTTATATGTTGGAAGGAATGGAAAGAGGAGAATACCTGCTTCCCACCACTTAGGTTCGAACGAAGATATTTCTGCAGGTTCAACGAAAGAAGAGAAGCAAGTTCGCTATGATGGGATGATTCCTTTGGTTTCCGTTAGATGGAAGGCGTGCGTAGTGAGAGGTTTCCTCCTTGGCAGAGATATATCCAAGGATGAGACTGAAGAGATTCGAGTATTTTGTAGGGGTAGGCGTTTACAAAATTCAAGTAGGTTTTTCAAATTCTATAACTATACGGTAGTTTGTAGAAACAACCAAAGTGATTTCGATCTGTTACTCTTTTGGGAAAATCGTAACAAGCGAGATCCGGGTCGGTTACAAGCAACACAATCGAGAAACGACTCATTAAGTCCCGTAGTATTAAACTCCCATGACGAGGCGTCACTTGAATCCATAAATTCGGCAGATCACCAGGGGGATAGATCGGGATTTTACTCGGAGCGAGAAGCCTTTTCCAACTTGTCTTCATTTACATCTTGTGAGAAAACGACGCCGTTTCGTGGCTGTATATCCGGATTAGATTATGGCAAAAATGGGGAAGAATTTCCCATTCCACACACTTATTCACAAATGAGAAATGGATTAATAAATCGACTCATCGAATTTCTCCCAATAATTGAGAAATCAAATCTGATTTCTGATGGGGCAGCAGTTATTGACATTAGTAATAGCGTCAAATCTGTGAAAGGATTTCAATTGAAAATAAAGGGCGACATGCCACTTACTCAAATATGTGGCAAAAAACTTGGGCTAGTGAGTAGCAGACACCTCAACCTCAATGAGATTCTTCCAAACTATTTTCAAATTTCTTTAGGTATACCTAAAGAAATAAGTAATCGAGGTGAAAATACTACTTTTCCAAACTAATTGAAAGAAAAGGATGACATACATTCAATATATTCTTTAGTTAGATTGTATGGACGAGGTAGAGTCATACCTCTCTACTCAGCATACATATCTCTTTTCTATGACTATTTCTGCGCATTATCTACTGACTATTTCTTCCAAATCAAATATCGGTTGAATGGCTGGGCGGGGATCGGGGGGTACGCCGGTGCAACAAGAATTGCAACTGAATAAAGAGTATTGAAATGGAAAGATAACGCGGAGCGCCTATTGAACGAATATATTCCATTTCAATATTATGAGTATGAAAATGTTCAGTCAAACGCGCATAGATGGCTCGATACGACCGAGGATTCGTCTTCTTTCCCTGTCAGGGAAGTCTTAAACTTGAAGGAATCAATTTGCCGTGTATCAATAATAAGAAACGAATTGCTGAATAATATTGGTGGCAGTCTCGGTAGTAACAATCGACGGAGCAAAAACTATTTTCATCGATTTCTCAATGTCTTATTTCTTTATAAAATGATTGTTGCTGAGATTACTCGCCAGAAAGTTTCGATATATACCATCGATTATTGCATCGAAAAATTGAACGATATAGATCTTGATAAATTGAACAAGATAGATCCCATGAAACTTGATCTTTTATCAAGTTTATTCGATGGTTACATTGATGAACAGATCCTTTTTATCAAAACAATTCTTGAGAGAAAAAAGAGTTTATTCATTGAATCCAAACTGTTAATGAGTGAGAAATTGGTAGGCTCTTTGACCGAGCTGGAACCTGCAGTGAATCCTATTTCTCTCGGGTTGCCCCGTATCGAATCTATCCGAGCAGGATTTTCAAGCGATGCTTTTTCCATTACGGGGAGGCAATTTTGGAATCTGTTTCTGGATGATTTAAACCGTGGGGGAGGTTCAACTGGAGATATGGGTGAGAATATTTCGAGATACATCTCCGATCAGGTTGATAAACTAAACTTTCTAGACGATTCACCTATACGGAACTTCGCTGGAAGCAACCTGATTCCGAGAATCAAAAAAGATCTCTTTCTTGGGAGATGCAACGGTAGTTATCTCAACGTCTTAGAAAACTTCTATGTGGGCTCCGAAGATGAAATCATCTCATCCAATATCACCTCATCGATTCATCCCCAACTGTCAGATTCGTTGTCACCCAATCTATCGAAACAAACAGCGGGGGAGGTTGCTGGTCACGCACTCACACCAATTCAATCTACTTTGTCTAATCTGCATGAATCCGCAGCATCAGTAACTCATTCAGATGGACTTTCTAATTCTATTTCGGATCTGAAGAGGTTACTGGCGAGTTTGAACTTATCTCCTCGTAAAACGATAGAATCATCTCTATATCCGTGCAGTAGCAATCGAGTTTATTTGGAGAAGACGTCGATAAACTCCGATTCATCGTCGGATCGGCGACCCCAACCCCGTCTCGAGAATCTAGTATTGGATCGAGTCTATCAGAAGAATTTGTCTATTAAGTATTTCTGGGAACCGGAAGAATTGGAAACATCTTATTGGTCGCTAAGACTCCCATTATGCAGCGATGTAACATCGAGATCTCTAGCAGAATCAATTGGAGAGGAGGTTGCGTACGAAGATATAGACTTTGCGGATCAATCTATCCGGAAGGAGGCTACATTCCACTCTATCAATTTCAATGAATTATTAAAAGATTTGAACAGATATAAGATCTCTTGGATCTTTTGGAGAGACAATATCGGTGAAAAATGGAGCTTATTTAGAGATTACATACCTTGGTTTTTTACCCCCACCTGGTGGAGATACTTCTACGATCTGATTGGAGAAACATATCCAGAAATAGTACTTAAGATAAGTTATGACTCAACTCATAATTTTCCTGGAATTTATAGAAGAATGGCTGAGGATGTAGTGGATGGCGCGAAAGCCTACTTATTCCAAAGACTGCAAAGCCTAGGATTGAGATTCGACAACGATTCCATCAATACTATAGTATCCGAGATAGGTCTTCTCATTTTCGAAGAAATTCCTGATGAAGCGGAGATTCTACATTCGGGGGGATGGCCAGTATCTCAATTCTCCAATAGGTCTATCTTTTATTACTTCATTTTTTCAGTATTAATTGTTCTTGCATTATTCAAACACCCTTTGTCTGCCGCTTCGGGTTCCAATTCCTTTCATTCATGGAAACGTTTCAATACTATTGAATATTTGACAGACCCAACGCGCGGATCCTATTTGAAAGAGGTAATGCATTCCCCTTCGACAAGCTAAATGTCAACGAGAGATCTACTAATCCATTCTTTGAATAGATTCTTGAATTATCTAAATAATATAATCTTTTTCTTCTTTGTGAAAGATGAACTCAATTCATGGATGTTTCATGAAGAAAGTTCCGATATCCTAGATAGTAAGAAAGAACTACTGACTCAACATTTAGTGACGAATAAGATTCTTTATAGGTATGTGTCGAAATTGAATTCCAATTATGATTTATTGAGCAACGAGATTTCTCATGAACCTTATCCACAAGAAAGATCTAATGTTTTGGCATATTTACGGCAATTCTGGCAAAATGATCTATTGACTCACAAGATCCGTAAGTTGGATCCTGCGGAGAAGTGGACTTTTTCCGCCCTCGAGAGAAATATTCTATTTTCAGTAACAACAAGACGAAGAGGCAGTCTACTAACTATGCCATGTCATGACATACCTATCTCACTCCAATCGGGATTATTACCATCTAAAGGGATTTTGCTAGTGGGACCCATAGAAACTGGCCGATCTTCCATTATTAGAGATGTAGCATTCGATTCCTACTTTCCAGTGGTGAAACTACCACTGAAAACGCTGATATACAACCGATCCTTCTTTAATAATGTACGTGGAAATTTCATCTCGAAAGAAAGCGTACACCGATTAAATCTCGTTTTTGAAATGGCGAAAGAGATGTCTCCCTGTACACTATGGATTCAAGATATTCATGAATTGAATATTCATCGTTCGTATCATAAGCTAGAAGCTGATCCCAAATTCTTACTTTGCCAAATATTGAAAAGTATTGGTGACAGGCGCGGCAATTCCAACATCCGCAAGAATGTTGTTATGGCTACGACTCACGTACCTGCGAGGATAGATCCAGCTCCAGTAGCTCCGAACCGGTTAAACTAATTAATAAATTTTCGAAAATCCAACGGGTATCAACGTCAGAAAGAATTCTCAATCCTATTACGTATCAAAGGTTGCGAAATGGAGGCTAATCCGCCCCTTCCTCTTATTGAAGGTACTGGGTCTGGAACTACGGGTTATAGTAAACGAGATCTACTCTTTCTTGCTAATGAGGCGTTATTAATAGGTACTTCCAAAAGAAGTAAGATTATATGTAGCGACGCAATTGAATTAGCTTCGCATAGACAACATTCGGCTGCTAGTGATATGGGCAATGGGATAGAATCCGGTTCTGAATGGGAGATCTTTTCTCACGAGATAGAGGAAGTTACTTCAAAGAATAGTTTGATAGATACTTATCTCACGAATACATATATTGGTCGTAACGCGTTAAAGATGCGATTTTATTATTTGTCTAACTGGTATGTGGAACCTTCAATAACCGAGTCAACATTTCATGAATTCACTCTATTTTCGCATATCCTAGGGATACTAGCTGGATTAGTAGCTCGCGATTCGCTCCAAATGGGTATGAGAAAGAGAGAGAATTTTATTGTTATTGACAAACTCGTAGAGAATGGCTTGAACCTAGCTTGTGGTGTACTGGAAAACCTATCGACTAATTTCTCACGTTCAGAAATTTGTAGAGGCGGAAGTCGACGCAGTAGTAGTCTTTCCTTTTACGTTCCTATCGGTAAACCCAAGTATTGTTCAGGTGTAACCTCTACAGGTCGTTCTTCTAAATTGATGAGAAGGGGGGGGGTTAGCCGTCTAACCGACTTCGAACTGCAACAGTCACCCGAGCTAAGAAACTCAAGTCCGACGGAAGTGTCGCGCGAGATCACTTGGTCCCGTAAGGCTTGGCGTCTCCGTTTCCTGCGAAGCGGAGCTTATGAATTGATGAGAGTATCATCTGAACCCAATCATTTGTATAATCTAATTCTCCTTTACCAAAATCGGAATTATATACCCCAACAAGATTTCGAATTCAATAAGATTAAGGGTGACAAAAGTAAATGGTGTGACAAAAGCGGATATCTATTTAGTTTTGAAAAATCTGCGACTAATGTAACAGATAAATTGATTCAAAGATTGGAAAACCGGTTGGATAATATATTGCTACGCGAGCAATTTCTCGATTTGGGAATATCCGGCGACTCCTCCAATGAATATGAAACACACTGTAATCGATTAGATGAAACGACTCGACTCTTCGGGGGGCGCTTCATCTGGGACCCCATGCTTCTGTTCCAACCAGATCCTAACATTCCTTCCTCGCGTCGCAGCCTGTTGCCGACCAAAAAGCTGGCGCGGAGGCTTTATACCATTTACGGTATGAGGAGGCAGCACCTTAATAAAAGGTCAAATAAAAAGATTAAAGATTTCTTTCTCTATAGTGAAGATAATCCGAAATTGAAACCTGACTCATCTATTAAGCGGTGGAATAATCTACCTTTGGATGATGAAGAGGAGCGAGATTCCGAATACGTCAAAGAAACTTCCTTTATGGATATACATCTGCAATATCCGCAGACATTTAATCCCGCTCGCTTTGATTCCTACGTGGTAGCAGAAGATTTTCCAGAGCGATTTATTCGGTTTAGGCTTCTGGTTCATAGAAACAAATGGATGAGGCGAAACTGTTGCCCAGTTCCGGATTTTATTATCTATAATATGTTGCTTGAAATTTATTCCTATCTATTCAACCCGTTCCGGTTTGGTGGGGCATCACCGGATCGAACTACAAAACAATTTTTTCACGAAAGTTCATAGAACAAATCTTAGATACCCTTCATTCTGTCTGGATCTCTAGCAATAAAATTAGGAGCCAAATCAGTAAAAGGAAGATCTATATTTTATTTCTACTTATAGAAATAATTTCGTTGTAGCATCTCAAATAGTTAAGGAACTTAAGGCCATTTCATGAGTCTTTTTGCTTAGAAAGAAGATTGAGAAGAAGCAATAGCTTATTCCATAGGGATTTATTTTGCAAAACCGCTTCTTAACATCACTCTTGGAATAGATCCTTTCCAAAATTGCGGATTTACCCCCCCCAAATGACTTATTGATTCGCTCATTCCAATCATTCAATACACTGGAGTTGAGGGGGGGGGTGAGGAAAGAACGCACAAATCCTTTTTTCTTCAATTGTTAGGGCTGGAAGTAAGCATGATAGTGAATCATTCATTCACTGGTTGGTGGGTCATGGTTCGACGCGATTTGATTTGGCATATGGGGGAGACGCAACTACCCAACCCAATTAGTAGGAATTATTGACTGACGTAGATTTGGACGAATCTCCCCGGGTAGGATTCGAACCTATGACCAATCGGTTAACAGCCGACTGCTCTACCGCTGAGCTACCGAGGAAAGTCGCAGGGAATTCAGTCTCGTACACACTCAAAGACCTTTGTTCTTTGAACCGCTTCTAAACCTGTAACAGGTTAAGCTTCCCCCGACATGTTGTGAAGTAGACTTTGCGTATACTCTAATCTTCATTATAGTAGGGGGCGGTGGCGATAGCAACCCCATTTGAATGGAGGGGTCCCCCAATCATGGGATAGGAGGGGGGGCAACCGGTCGATTGAGATGAATCCCACAAGCCCCCCCCCCCCCCACGATCTGTGTCGATCGGTTACTAATTAGTACTTCCTATTCCCCCCCCTCCAGGAAGCGTGGTAGAATAGCCGCGGGATTCTCCTACCTCGTAGCGTAAAAACAAGTAATATTATTGAGGAACAAAAAGGGGAGATATAGAGATGGGGAAGATGAAAAATAGTCGGGAGAAATGAAGATGAATTGGAGCTTCGTGAAACGAAAGTAGCAGTTTACGGCAAGGGCGGAATTGGGAAATCAACAACTAGCTGCAACATATCAATAGCTTCAGCTAGACGGGGAAAGCGGGTACTACAAATTGGGTGTGATCCCAAACATGATAGTACTTTCACTCTTACGGGATTCTTGATACCTACAATTGTAGATACGTTACAATCAAAAGATTATCATTATGAAGATGTGTGGCCGGAAGATGTAATCCATGAAGGTTATGGCGGAGTAGATTGCGTCGAGGCAGGCGGGCCCCCCGCAGGGGCCGGCTGTGGAGGATATGTCGTGGGAGAAACGGTCAAGCCATTAAAAGAATTAAACGCATTTTATGAATACGATACTACATTATTCGATGTCTTGGGAGACGTAGTTTGCGGGGGTTTTGCTGCCCCGCTCAATTACGCAGATTATTGTATCATCATAACTGATAATGGATTCGACGCTCCTTTTGCAGCAAATCGTATCGCCGCATCGGTCAGGGAAAAAGCGCATACTCATCCCTTGCGATTAGCCGGTTTGGTGGGAAACCGAACATCTGAAAGAGACTTAATTGATAAATATGTGGAAGCCTGCCCGATGGCTGTACTAGAGGTATTACCTCTAGTGGAAGATATTCGTATTTCTAGGGTAAAGGGAAAAACTTTATTTGAAATGGCTGAAGGCCAACCAAATTTGAATTTTGTTTGTGACTTCTATTCAAATATAGCAGATTAAATTTTATCTAAACCAGAGGGAGTTGTACCGCGAGAAATTCCAGATAGAGAATTATTTAGCTTACTATCTGACTTCTATTTAAATCCCAATTTGGAAAAAGAAGAGAAAACTCGACAAAATCAGCAAGATACTGCGCTTGATTTTGCAATAATTTAATATTGAAACGATTACATCATTTTTATTTAGACATCTACATACATCTACATACATCTATACCCCTCTAAAGAAACACTTTCATGAAAACTTCCGATATTCCTACTTTTGAGTGCGAAACTGGTAATTATCACACTTTCTGCCCCATTAGTTGCGTAGCTTGGCTGTACCAAAAGATTGAAGATAGCTTCTTTCTAGTAGTAGGTACAAAAACTTGCGGTTATTTTTTACAGAATGCCCCTGGAGTCATGACTTTTGCAGAACCTCGTTACGCAATGGCGGAATCAGAAGAGGGAGATATCTCGGCTCAGTTAAACGATCAAAAGGAATTAGAAAGAATTTGCTTACGGGTGAGAAGTGACAGAAATCCCAGTGTGATTATTTGGATTGGCACCTGCACCACGGAGATAATAAAAATGGATTTGGAGGGCATGGCACCTAAGTTGGAGAAGCAAATTGGAATACCAATTGTAGTTGCACGAGCAAACGGGTTGGATTATGCTTTCACCCAGGGGGAGGATACCGTATTAGCAGCCATGACACATCGATGTCCAGAATTTCATCCTCGTGTTATGAACCAACAAGAAGGAGACGTGGCTAAGCTTGTCGCAGCTGACGTCAGCCCAAGCAATAAATTTTTCGACGAAAAGATCGGATTAAATAGATGCAGTTTAGTGCTCTTTGGATCTCTACCTTCAAGTGTAGCTTCTCAATTGAATTTGGAATTGAAACGTCAATCTATTTCTGTATCGGGTTGGCTACCCTCGCAGAAATACAACGAACTTCCCGCTTTAGGCGAAGGTGTCTACGTCTGCGGAGTAAACCCCTTCTTGAGCCGGACGGCAACAGCATCAATGCGTCGAAGGAAATGCCAACTGATCGGGGCACCCTTTCCTATTGGTCCCGACGGAACACGTGCCTGGATAGAAAAGATTTGTTCAGTATTTGATGTAAAACCGGATGGTTTGGAAGAAAGAGAAAATCAAATCTGGAAAATTCTGATTGATTATCTCGAAATAATAACTGGTAAATCTGTTTCTTTCATGGGAGATAATCTGCTGGAAATTTCTATAGCAAGGTTTTTAATTCGATGCGGAATGGTTGTCTACGAAGTAGGTATTCCTTATATGGATAGACGATATCAGGCTGCGGAGCTATTGCTCCTACAACAGACTTGTAAAAAGATGAAAAGACCCATGCCTCGCATCGTTGAAAAGCCCGACAATTACAGTCAGGTGCAGCGTATGCATGAGTTGCAACCAGACTTGGCAATTACTGGAATGGCTCACGCTAATCCTTCGGAGGCTAGAGATATAGACACTAAATGGTCGGTCGAATTTACATTTGCGCAAATCCATGGATCTGCTAATGCGAGAGATGCTCCCGAACTAGTCACTCGTCCACTGCGACGTAGAGGCGATTCCGTATCAGACTGCCGTAGCTTGTCGAGACAGACATTAGATGTTCAACAAAGCTAGTAGCCATAAAATAATTACTAAAATTTAAAAATTAAATTAATCATTATGAAAAAATATCTATGTAGTCAATTCCAGAAGCTCTTAATCAAAAATTTGTTAATTCTATCTCTTTCTATGATTAAGAAATTAAATTCCAATTTTTTGATGAAATAAAATTTTTATCTCAAATTCGTAATTGATCTTCCAGAATCAGTTGTATTAGTTTACATCTGTGCGTATAATGTATATGGTATTCATATGGACATCGGAAGGTTAAATATAGAGATGGGGAAAACCGAGCGATCAAAAGATCTGGGTGGCCAGTCGAAGTTATGAAGAAATAGAAACAAGAGGGAACGATAAACTCGTATATCAAAAAGACTACAACGAATATAAATATATTAAATAGTTTGTCATTAACTGGGTTGAGGTTGATAAGTCCTTATATACTTTTTGGAATATACTACGGGTTTCTAGCGACACTACCCGTTGGACCTTCCCAGATCTTGTGTCTAAGGGCCTTTCTTTTGGGGGGAAATTTGAGCGGTCTTGTGTCTCCGAGTGGTTCAATGCTGGCACAGTTAGCAATTACTTCGACAATATATTGTTCACCAATCTATATTTTATTATCGAAACCACACCTGCTAACTGTTGTGGTAATACCTTACATGGTTCTATTTTGTCTAACAATTAATGACTTACCAGATTATCAGATTTTGCGTCCCGTCACCTCGTTGCGCGATTCACGCTTAATTAGTTTATTTCTCAATAGTTTCTTGTTTCAAATTTTGAATCCTGTTTTGCTGCCAAATCCTGTGTTGAATAGATTGGCGTACCTCCTCTTTTTCCGTTACAGCAACAATCTAATATTTGTAATAACTAGCTTCTTGGGCTGGTTAACTGGTCACATGGTGTTCAATTACTTGTCCAAGTTCCTCTTGATTCGTGTGAGAAAAGATTCACCACTACTATATCTACTAGTAAAACGTGCCATTTATACAACTTTTAGTATTATTTTTGTATCTAACGCATCGATCTATTTAGGTAGAGCTCCAGTTCCTTCTTGGACTATAAAGTTCACGAATGAACCCCATGATAAGGAAACGTCTTTCTGGGAAATTGCTGAATATTCGGATCTTTTGTGGTGGTTTTTCAAGCCGTGGCCTACCTCTTCTTTCGATCCCTCCAGAGAAAATCGAAGTAGTCGATTCATCAGAAATAGTCGATCCGATGGTAGCAGCTTCTACAAAGGGAAAACATCTATGTATTTTTTCGAGAGGTGTATAACTGATGGAAGACAGAGGTTATGCATTGCAGCGTCGCCTAGTTCGTCGATTTTTGATAAATAATTGGAGAAATCTACGGCAAGACCCTACAAATCTGTGAGGACCCAATTTTCACATCAAAGTTGGATTTTGCGAAACGTAGTAAGAGGCAAAATATTTCAAAAAGAATTAGTAGATCGAGTTCAATTATTAGATATTGGATTTCCCTTTTCAGAAGCAATAGAGGGGAGAAGTCGCTTGATAGGTGGTAATAAAAAAAGAGTACCCTATGTTTACGACCCCTTTATTAATAATTTACGTATGCGAATTCCAATCCCACAAACATTTCTAACAGGAGATGAGTTAGATTTGTCTAGATGGAACTGGAATGACTTGGAGAGAAGAAGAAAGATTAGAAGGGCAAGGGGTGGCGCCACAACTAGGGAGAATTCTATCAAAAATTGGATGTCCAGAAAGAATCGTAAATTGAGACGAGGCAGCATGAATCCTCTTCCGTGGGAAACTTCGCCAGTAAGAGCTCGACGTATATTCCACTTTATGTTCAAAAATCGAGTTTTGTATGACTATGACGTGCAGAAAATTCTCAAGGGAATAAGATCTCGGTCCGGGTCTGTTGTCACTTGGGAGGAAATAACAAATTTGGATTCCGAGGATAAAACGTTATTTCTAACTTATATGACGCAAGAGAGAAGTTGCTACAAGTTTGATCAAATTTTCCTAGCAAATAGATTTTCAATAGACGGTCGGAAATGCTCTCGAACTGTGGAGAAGGGAGTATGCACACCCTACAATGTCGAAGATTTAGGTGCAAATCTAGCTCGTAATAACGAGCTATATTTTGATCCTGAATTTGATTTTCCGGGAGCAGACGGCGATATCCGTCATAGAAAATTACGGAATGTTGGTTTCACGTTTACAAAGGGAAAACCCAGATCAGCAAAATTAGTGAAACGATACGCGAGAATATCAGACTTTCGCCGAAAATTCTTGAAGGGATCCATGCGATCCAGAAGACGAAAAACATTACTATGGAAGGCACTTCAAGAGAAAGTGCGTTCGGCTTTTTTCCTCAGATTAGTAGAAGTACCGATCTTACTTCAATTACCCGTTGAGCGTCTAATGGATCCGAAGACCGAAAATTTGCTTACTGACTCAAAAAAGGTTACGGATTACCGGTTTGTGCAGCAACTAACTTCCCCAGCATCGACGGAAAAAGATTTGAGCCAGTCGAGACTTGCTCGTTCAGCTGTAGCAGCTAGATCAGACATAGTTCCCATTCATAATGGAAGGGGTTACATGCTGGTTTTTCAGTCAAGATTTCGCAAGTTTGTAAAGTTACCTATACTTATAGTTCTTAAAACTATTGGCCGTATCTTGCTTCGGCAAAATTCTGAATGGAATAAAGACTGGACGAAGTGGAAAAAAGAAATTCATATTAATTGTACATTTGATGGTGAAGAGTTTTCGCAGGATCAACTTCCCCCGCGCTGGCTGAGGGAGGGTATACAGATCAAAGTAGCGTATCCCTTTCGGCTGAAGCCTTGGTACCCCGCTGGCAAGAAGAAGATGCTGACTCTTCGGAAGAAATATCTGAAAATTGAATCAATTGGGAGTCAGATGTCGAAAAACAAACAGAAGTTGAGACAAAAAAGGCCTAGATTTACTTATTTAACTGCTTTGGGATATCAGACAGATATACCTTTTGGAAATATTCAGAAGCAACCATCATTCTGGAGGCCTGTAAGAGAGGAACTTATTCGAATTTGCAGGGAGAGGTTTTCGCTAGCAGTTAGTCAAGCCTATCTTTTTCTTGATTCCAATTTCAAGTTGGAAAAATTGTTCAAACCAAGTTTAATTTTATTAAAAGAGTTTAACCTATTTCCCAAAGCTAGAGGGGTCTCAGCTGAATCTGTCCCGACATATAATACTCAGATAAAGCCGGTGCTTGGTGACAATACAAAGAAAGTAGCGGACTTAAATTCAAATTTTGACAGACTAAATGGGAAATCTATTACTATCGTTGGGGAAGTACAACTAGCTGGTAATATTGACAAGCAGTTAGTCAATCAAAAATCAGCTGGTAAAAAATTTGTCGCGGATAATTACGTAACCGGATTACCAGATCCACCAGACTCGGGGGTGAACGTAGATCAACCAGACACTGAACTAGCTAAGGCTTATGAATCAACTTCAAATTACAGATTGGAAGATACAAACCTCACCAATTTTACCAAAATTGATGAGGAAGAATTAGCAGGTTCTGAAGAAGTGGCTGTGAAGTTACATGTAATTCTTGCAGAAGCAATTGAAAAATCCAATTTCGCGGCATCCATTTCGTATTTAAAAATTAGCAGAGATTTACGTTACTACTGCAGCGAACTTGCCACATTATGCACACAATTAGTAGAAGTTATTGATGCTACTCAAAAGGGAGATTTAGTTTATTACAGATCCAAAAATAGATTGTCACAATTTGATAAAAATCAATGGTTATCTCAAGCTGATCTCTATAGCAGCATTTGGGATCTAAGCGTGAAAAAAAGCTTGAAACTAAATTTCCTCTCAACTGGTAGCGGAAGCAGTATTGGAGGAGAAACTAGAAGTAGCAGATACTTGGATAATAATTTTAACTCTTACAAGTTTGAGCAATCTTCGACTTGTTTGCAAAATTCCTCGGAGCTTCTCGTTGAGTACGAGTCAACCATTTCAAGCCCGGATAAGATAAGTAGTTGCGCAAGCACCTCACTTAATAATGGTGAAACAACTAACAAAGTTGCAAATAAATCTTTCAATGAACACGTTTTGAAATGTATAGAAGAATGGGGATTTTTGAAGAGATTATGTGATCTAGACACAAATAATTGGAATAAATGGTTAGACTGTTTCTCCAACCATAACTTGCCACTAATACTTTGGCGCGACGTCGCACCTTCCAGATGGAAAACTAGTTCCAATTTCTTGAACGAATTCACTAAGATCGAAGAGAGATTTGCAAATGAACGAGAATTTTACGTCCTCAGAGGCAAGTTACATAATTATTCTATATATGCTAAAAAGCCCCTCCTTAGGGATCGGGTTAGAAATCTCAGCAGGCTCCGCAAGCGTAGATATCTATTACAAAGTTTGATTGATTTTGTACGAAGTGGAGATGTACAAAAATTTTCTATCCGACGAGATGTTATAAAGAAAAAGTTTTACTGTGAAAATCGTATCTCGAGAATTATTAAAGTGAAACGGAAGAGAATGAATGAATTACTTAATTTTTGCACCTCCAATTTGGAAATCAAATTTAACTCTAAATTTGATTTAATGCCGTGGCTAGTTACAGATTTTGCAGAAACAAGAAGCCCCTTCGGAAATAAGAGAAGGGGGTCCATAGATCCTATTTTGAGGGATAATACTACATACGGGATAGTACTAGATGTAACTCGTAGATTTCAAAAAGTATCTGATGAGCTGTACGAAATAATGTTAGACGAAAGAGAAGATATGGATTATCTGTTTCAGTGGAAATGGAAATCTGAAGCGAAACTGGAAAATTTGAGAGGTCTGGCAGCTACCGTAAGAATGTTGGAAGATGACCGCGATCTCGTCACACTTTGCGCGAATACCAATGTAGATTCCGATCTATTAGACCTATATTTTAATGCAACAACAAACTTTGACCTTTTTTATGATCTGTCTGTTCTTTCAGCTCATCGTTTATCGATTTTACTTGATGACCAAAGTTTGTTATATAAAATAATTAATCCCCTGGTAAAATTCAGGTTTAGATTGAAAAATAGAGTCGGGAAAAGGCTGTACAAAAGAATCTACAGCGACACCTATATTTCAAAATTGTCACTTATTGCCAAAGAAGTAAACAAGAAGCAATCTCATGTTTATAATCTTGAAGATCTTTTGCTTGCGCGACGTCGACGAGAATTCCGATTCCTTCGATCTCTGCTAATTTCGAGGTCTCCAAAATTGGGGGCACACCATTTCGACTCCAATTTCGACTCTATCTCGAAGATTCGCCGCATTCGAAGTAGCAAAGGATATGAGCCTTTGGAACTGGGGGGTGTTCAGGAGATTAAGCGATTTATGTGGCCTAGCTACCGTCTCGAAGAATTAGCCTGCACTGGCAGATTCTGTTTCAACGTTACTACCGGGAGCCGATTTACAATGCTTAAACTTCGAATGTATCCTATTATTTGGCATCGACGAAATAAAAGAAATATTAAGCGAGACACGAAGCTTCTAATGTATGTGTAATTAATTGGAATAATCTATGCATGGGTAATTTCAATTAATTACACAATATATCTAACGCGAGTCGCGGTAGGAGACGTAACTGTTCGTGGGTGAGATATAGAAGCCCACACCCATCCCCCGATGGGTGCTATATTTACACATGAAAACATCAGACTTCATTTTCGGCCAAGGCAATATTGCTGCGACTGATGACTAAATAGTTTATAATCAATTTGAGGTGGAGCAAGCAATCGTAATTATTATTATTAATATTACTACTACGAACAGATGTAAATCTATTGATGCACAGCTAGTCGGTGGAAATAAAGATACTGGATCCACCGCCTCCCAAATTTACTACTTGACTCATCAGATTTTGAAACTAACCTCCCACTTGGAATCACATCCCGAAGACTACTCATCTCGAAGAGGTTTACGAAAATTACTTGGTAGACGTAAACGTCTTTTAATTTATTTATCTGATGAGAATACACTCCTATATGCCAAAGTTGCAAAAACTTCAGGTATTCGGGGTTTGAGGAAGCCTTAATGATTAAATAGAGGTTTAACACTTCAACGTGTCATAGTTGGCACAACTTAATTTTGGCGAAGCTAGATCCCATGATATTTACTGGAAGGAAAGGAAATGATTTACAGGTATGCATCTTAAAGAACTAGATCCGGTTACAGTAAGCATGGGCCCCCATCACCCATCTATGCATGGCGTTCTTCGGCTTGTTGTCACCTTAGATGGTGAGAATGTTGCCGATTGCGAACCAATTTTGGGGTATCTGCATCGAGGAATGGAAAAAATTGCCGAGAACCGTACCACGTTGCAATATCTCCCGTACGTGACAAGATGGGACTATTTAGCCACTACGTTTACTGAAGCAGTAGCAGTCAATGCACCGGAGAAGCTGGCTAATATTCAAATACCCGGAAGAGCTAGCTATATACGTGTAATCATGCTTGAATTAAGCCGAATAGCTTCGCATTTGTTATGGCTTGGACCATTCCTGGCAGATATTGGTGCGCAAACTCCATTTTTTTACATATTTCGAGAAAGGGAAATGATTTATGATTTATTTGAAGCTGCTACCGGCATGCGAATGATGCACAACTACTTTCGAATCGGAGGGGTTGCTGCGGATTTACCTTACGGGTGGGTAGACAAATGTTTAGACTTCTGTCATCACTGCCTCCCAAAAATTCATGAATATGAACGATTAATTACGAAAAATCCCATCTTTCTAAGACGCGTAATGGGGGTAGGTTTCATCAGTAGACAAGAAGCTATCAGTTGGGGCTTATCTGGACCTGTATTACGAGCTTCGGGGGTTCAATGGGATCTTCGCAAAATCGATCACTACGAGTGTTACGACAACCTAGATTGGCAGATTAAGTGGCAAGAGGAAGGAGATTCCCTGGCGCGCTACTTGGTACGAATTGACGAAATGAAGGAATCCATAAATATTGTTAAGCAGGCACTGAAACTTCTTCCAGGAGGTCCATATGAAAATTTGGAAGGTCGACGTCTTGCCCAACGAAAAGAAGAAATAGATTGGGGTGGTTTCAACTACCAATTCGTTGGGAAGAAGTCTTCCCCTACTTCGAAGTTACCTAAACAAGAACATTACGTAAGAGTAGAAGCCCCTAAAGGGGAATTGGGAATTTTTTTGGTTGGAGATGGCGGTGTTTTCCCTTGGAGATGGAAAATTCGTCCACCTGGTTTTATAAATTTGCAAATTCTTCCCCAATTACTAAAAGGAATGAAGCTCGCAGATATCACGACAATACTAGGTAGTATAGATATCATTATGGGAGAGGTTGACCGCTGAAATGGCAACTTATATCGAAATTTATGGGAAACAATTAGTTAAATTATTTAATGAGTTGGAAATTGCAACAAAATCTTTCGAATTAATTTGGATTCTAGTTTATACCCTTATTCTAGTTACGGGAGTCACGGTAGGAGTATCGGTTACTGTGTGGCTTGAGCGGAAAGTGTCTGCGGGTGTACAACAACGTATTGGACCTGAATATGCGGGTCCACTGGGAATTATTCAATCCTTAGCAGATGGAATCAAACTTTTATTAAAGGAAGACATTATTCCATCTAAGGTTGATGCCTGGTTTTTTGCCGCTGGGCCAGCCGTTGCAGCAATACCAGTCCTACTAAGTTACTTGGTAATACCTTTTAACCAAGGTATCATTTTATCTGATTTGGCTACAGGTGTTTTCTTTTGGGTCGCCGTTTCAAGTGTCACACCCTTGGGTCTTCTTATTGCAGGATACTCCTCAAATAACAAATACTCTTTTTTAGGTGGCCTCAGGGCCGCTGCCCAATCTATCAGTTACGAAATCCCCCTGGCTTTGTGTATATCATCTGCATCCCTACGTGCGACTCGCTCAACAAAAATAATAAATAGGGATATTTAGCTACTATTAGATAGTATGAAGGTATTTATTGTTAAGTAATAAACCAAATAGTCTTTTGGGTGAGATCAAACGGCTTTTTCGCCGTTACGGGTTCAAGGCCCATGCCCCATGTACGGGGGTAGAAGCATATCCGAGTGGTAGATGCCACTTCACCCCAAGTCTAGGATACCTTCAGACTTGACGCGGGAACAGGTAGTCATTCTTCGACCCCCTTAGGATTAGCTGAAAGTGAGCGGTAAGAAACACCAATATGCACAAGAGATTTGCCAGGTGGAGACAAATAATTCTGATAATAACTAGTTTGGTAACAACTAGTCTGGTAATAACTAGCGGTAACTTGAATACCGATGTAGTTAAAAAGAATATTTTGACCGGCTTCTCCTATTTACATAAGGTGGACTCAGTCTCGGTAGGGACAGCTGGGTGGTACATCCAACCTATTTCAGTCTCGAGTATAGTCCTGTTCACTGCGACGATAACCATTTGGAACGAAGTAATCCCCACAGGAAATTTGGTGATCACAAATTTGATTACAAGCTTTTTTAGTTTTAGCTCGAAACTTGGTGCAGCAGATACATCGCCGAACCAACCGCTTCTACTTCCATTTGGAAATGGAACTGGAAGTAATTCCATTGGTTTTTTTTAGAGGTGCTAAAGATATATGTTGAACTTGATAATTTTTAGTTTCGCAACAGGTCGCAACCTCCAAGGAAGAATATGAGGTTGAGATAGATTCGGAAGCAACTATTTTGTCGCGGCAAACAGAATCTCATTAATCTAAGTTGGTAATTTCTACCTTAACTACAGGTAGTAATATGTGCTGCTAACATCTCTCTCTAAAATTGATGAGGAGCCGTATGAAACTAGAATTTCATGTACGGTTTCGAATTAGAGGCGGGAGGGGGGGGGGAGGATCCGCCGACTACCCTTATCTGGTAGCTTGAGTACAGTTGATATAGTGGAGACACAATCTAAATATGGTTTTATGGGGTGGAATCTTCGGCGTCAGCCTATAGGATTCGTAGCATTTTTTATCTCGTCATTAGCAGAATGCGAGAGGCTACCATTTGATCTGCCAGAAGCAGAGGAAGAACTAGTTGCAGGTTATCAGACTGAATATTCAGGAATAAAATTTGGTCTATCTTATGTTGGTTCTCACTCAAATCTGTTGGCTTCCTCACCATTTGTAACAATTTTATATCTGGGTGGATGGGATTCTTCAATTCCCTTCCTTGAAAATCTTGGACATAATTCCTATCTTTCAGATTATAGCGGTGAGTCTTTTCATGTATTGATGTCGGGGTTGGGTATTATCACCACATTGACAAAATGCTATCTATTTATATTTATCTCCATTTTAACAAGATGGACTTTACCTAGAGTAAGAATGGATCAATTACTAAACCTTGGATGGAAATTTCTTCTGCCTATTGCTTCGGGAAATTTGTTACCGACAGCTTCGTTTCAACTTCTGCTACTAAGCTAGCCCTCCCCCTTTTTCTTCTCTAGCTTCAGTTTAAGTCAAATCTTTTTAATTTCCTAAAAAGGAAGGTAAACATATATACAATTTGTTTTTTCTCCCATACATGTAAGTTTATTTGTGCCAGAAACAAGTAGTAGGCTGGGGTTATTTATTCTATGTTTTCTACACTAATTGAATTTGGAAGCTATGGACAACAAGCCGTAGAAGCTGCAAAATACATAGGTCAAGGCTTCGCGATTACGTTAGACCATTTGAATCGTTCACCTATAACTGCTCAATATCCATATGAAAAAAATTTATCATCTGAACGATTTCGTGGACGCATCCATTTTGAATTTGATAAATGTATTGCTTGCGAAGTATGCGTCAGAGTATGTCCGGTTAATCTGCCAGTTGTAGATTGGATTCTTATGAGGGATATTAGGAAAAAACGGTTAAGAAGCTACAGCATCGATTTCGGAGTTTGCATCTCTTGCGGAAACTGCGTCGAATACTGCCCAACAAATTGCTTGTCAATGACTGAAGAATATGAACTTTCTAGCTATGATCGTCATGAACTAAACCAAGATCAAACGGCTTTGGGTCGTCTACCTCTTTCCATATCTCAAGATTTTTCGACTCAAGTGATTTCGACTTAATTAACCTTTTAATTATTAAAAAGGAGGTTTAGGATAAAAAATCGAAAATCTAATTAATTACCTGTAAATTAATTGGATATCCCGAAAAATGAATGGATTTTTCCGGTTACTTGTAACTAAAATAAAAAAGGGAAAAACGAGGTACAAATAGAAATACCATGAGACATTTAAGTAGTTGTGTCCAATGAATCTATCCGAATTAATTCATGAATTTATTTTGTCACTAATAGGATTGGGTATTCTACTAGGAAGTTTGGGCACAATATTATTTGCTGACGCGGCTTACTCTGCTTTTTCTTCGGGGTTGGTTTCTACTCGTATATCTCTATCATACTTCGTATCGAATGCCGATTTCGTAGCTGCCGCACAACCGCTTGTTTATGTAGGAGCTACAAATGTATTAATTGCGTCTGCTGCAATGGTTACTGAAAAATCGGCTCAATCTGGTTCTGATACTTGGGGTGTGGGGTACTTCACCGCCTCAGGAGCTTGCGTAGTACTATTTCTGGCATTGGTTAGTACCATTTATAATACAAGTTGGTTCGGTATCAGCTTCGTTAATCAATCGGAGACTCTTTTGACAGATATACCCAGGATTGACGTCCACCAACTCGGGTATACATTACTTAGTAAATTTTTAGTCCCGTTTGAGCTTCTTTCAATACTTCTTCTAGTTGCTTCGGCGGGAGCAATCAACTCAGCGCGGGACGAGGACACAATTACAACTGATAAAAAATCATCTTTTTCACCATCTCGCAAAAATTTTTAAGCTTTCTGATTAACCCCAGGTTCCTACTATATATAAGATATAAGGTCGTGACAAAGTTGACTCATCAAAATTTTTGGGGGGACTTTAATAAATCATGTTTGAACACGGACTAATTTTAGGTACCTACCTTTTGTGTGTCGGATTTTTTGGCTTAATTACAAGTAGAAATATGGTTAGGGCACTTATGAGTCTTGAGTTAATTTTTAATGCAGTTAATCTAAATTTTATTCTATTTTCAAATTTACTGAAAAATAAGCAGACGGAGGGGGAAATATTTGCCATATTCGTGATAGCTGTTGCAGCTGCCGAGGCTGCCACCGGATTATCTATCGCCCTTTCTCTTCGACGAAATAGAAGATCTACTCGTATCGATCAGTTTAATCTGTTAAAATGGTGACTGATAAATAGATGAAGTGATTTTACCAACCTAATTGATTTTGTGCCCAACTAGATTATCTCGATTCATTAAGTTGGCTTAATACCTTACATTGTATTTCATAAGTAGTCAACAACTCTTTCTTCGAAGGAAGGAGGCCGGTATCAGAAGGAAATAAATAGGATCCGATCGGGTAGATTTAGAAAAAGGCAGAAATGGTTGACCCAGCGCGAAGAAGAAGTATCTACATAAGGAACAAATATAAAAAAAGAAGGAACAGATATAAAAAAGTCTCATTTCAACCTTTCTACTAAGAATAAGAAGAATTGGTATGCGAATTTAATAGGAGTAAATAAACTCAATGGCACATTCAGTGAAAATATATGACACATGTATCGGTTGTACCCAGTGTGTAAGAGCATGTCCCACGGATGTCTTAGAAATGATACCCTGGGATGGCTGCAAAGCAAATCAGATAGCTTCTGCTCCTAGAACAGAAGATTGCGTAGGTTGCAAAAGATGCGAATCCGCTTGTCCAACAGATTTTTTGAGCGTACGTGTCTATCTAGGGGCTGAAACCACCCGCAGTATGGGGTTAGCCTACTAGTGACGGATCAAAAGAGGTAATTGTTAGATTATTTTGACTCGTACTCAAAGTTTCGGGACTTGCGAAGTGCGAGTACGAGTCGTCATAATCGACCCGCGTAGTTTTTTCTGCATCAAAAATTATTTTTTATTAATTATTCCCTATTCATGATGAGTAATGTACCTTGGCTCACAACGATCGTTCTTTTTCCAATTTTTGCCAGTTTGTTGCTTCCAATACTTCCTCGTGATGGAAACAGAATCATTCGATGGTATACTCCGGGTATCTGCATATTGGAATTTTTGATGATTACTTATATCTTTTATTGCCATTTCCAATTTGATTCCCAACCCATCCAGCTAATAGAAATATTTAGCTGGATAAATTCCATCAATTTTCATTGGGTAGTAGGTCTCGACGGACTTTCCATGAGTCTCATCTTACTTACGGGTTTTGTAACTACTTCGGCAACCTTAGCGGCTTGGCCGATCACCCGCAATACACGTCTATTTCATTTTCTGATGCTAGTTACGTATAGTGGTCAAATTGGTTTGTTTGTTTCCCGTGACATCTTGCTTTTTTTCTTCATGTGGGAACTAGAACTAATTCCAGTCTATCTACTTCTATGCTTATGGGGCGGAAAGAGACGTCCATATTCGGCCACGAAATTTGTTTTATACACAGCCGGCGGGTCCATCTTTCTTTTGATAGCAGCCTTAATCATGAGTTTTTATGGGAACGAAGTACCCTCTTTTGCTATTCAAGCTTTGATGGATAAGCCATACCCTATCTCGTCAGAAATTGCCCCCTACTTAGGCTTCTTAATTGCCTACGCGGCGAAGTTACCAATATTTCCCCTTCATAGTTGGTTGCCAGATACTCACGGAGAGGCACATTATAGCACATGCATGTTACTAGCTGGAGTATTATTGAAAATGGGGGGATACGGGTTGATTCGGATTAATTTGGAGGTACTAATTCATGCGCATTTTCTCCTTCGATCATGGTTACTATTGCTCGGAGCAATTCAAATTGTATATGCTTCTCTAGCTTCCATGAGTCAGCGTAATCTCAAGAGAAGGATAGCCTATTCGTCAATTTCTCATATGGGTTTTGTAGTTATCGGGATTGGGTCCCTGACAGACGCGGGTATTAACGGAGCCATGTTGCAGATGATATCTCACGGCTTAATTGGCGCAGCACCCTTCTTTCTCGCAGGTACTTGCTATGACAGAACGCGTACTCCCTTCCTTGATGAATTAGGGGGAATAGCAACTCGACTGCCTAAACTATTTACTATGTTTAGTACATTCTCGCTGGCATCTCTTGCATTACCGGGGATGAGCGGCTTCGTATCAGAATTATTAGTATTTCTAGGAGTTGTTACTACCAAGCAATACTCATTTTTCTTCAAGGCAGTAATTACGGTGTTGGGGGCAACTGGTACAGTATTGGCTTCCATCTATTTGTTATCCATGTTACGTCGAATGTTTTACGGTTACAGGTTGGCCAATGAATCAAATCCTTATTTAATCGATTTCGGTCCAAGGGAAATATTCACCTCGACCTGCTTCTTCCTACCAATACTAGGTATCGGTTCATATCCAAATTTAATTATACCTTTACGGAATAGTGAAGTTCTTTCAATACTGCTTTCTTATTCGGCTACCAGATGAAGTTACAGAGAAGATTTGATTGAACTAGGTAGCATTTAGGTCGTAATATCAAAAAATAAAAAATTTGATAAAAAGAAGCATCTTATTTTGATTTTAACTAACTATGAAGACTCGCCGATTCTAGTTATATTAGTAATACTTAACTTAAGTATGCTTGTCACGAATGGTTCCTGCCTGTAATTGCGGGCAAAAGTGACAAATAAACTAGGTGGAGAAACAGAAGCAGACAAAGAAGTAGATGCAGTTACTTACTGCTTATCTAGTAAATGTTTGTTTTTGCCCCCCCCCCCTTCTTAATTAGATTATCCTACTCATGTTCATTTTGCTTATTTGATGAAACCGAAAACTCGGCGAATCAAATATTTATATCTCCGCTTCATCAAATTTGTTTTATTAAATCTTAATTTTGTTATTTCTACATTATCCATCCGTAGTTATGTAATCCAATTCCCAACAAATTGACTCCCAAAAAACAAATCCAAACTAAGAAAAAACCTATTGATGCTACCGCAGCTGGTCTCTCCCCCACCCACCTGTTCGTTATCTTGGTGTGAAGATAAGTAGCGTGTATTGGCCAAGTTACTAGCGCCCACGTTTCTTTGGGGTCCCAACTCCGATAAGATCCCCAAGCTTCATTAGCCCATACCGCCCCCGAAAGTATACCAATGGTTAATAGAGAAAACCCCGAACTTATAATTTGATAAGCCCATCTATCTAATCGATTAATTAATTGACACTTTTTCAAATTTGGGAATAGTGGATAAAGAAAACTCCGTACATTAATTCTGATAAGAGTATCCAATTTCAATGAAGTATTGTAACAATTGTGTCTTGAGTCTAAAACACGGTAATCTCTTATATCGCTGTAATAAATACTTGATGAGGATATTGCCAACAAAGATCCCCATAGCAAGGTTGCATAACTCAGCAGCATTGTAGTTACATGCATCATCAACCGATGAGACTGCGAAGCAGGTACTAGTCGCGTGAATTGTTGCATATCTTCAGGAAGACCTGAAGTAGCGAAGGCGTGAGTCAGCATAGCACCCGGCGCTGCAACTGTACCCGACAACCCATTCTGATTTCCAAATTCTAATATTACGTACAACAAGGAGAAGCTCCATGAAGGAAACATTGACGACTCGTACAGATTGCTTACCGGTAAATGCCTAGTTTGAAACCATCGGTTTACTGAAAACTCCGTCGTACGGAGAGAAGCAATTGTCATACCCTTATTACTAAATTTGCTTGACTTATCAAATTCATGAAATAGGTTGATCAGATTTGACGAAGTAGCAGAAAGAAGCATCAAAAACGAAATATGGATGAAAGCGCGTTCCATATAGATATACTTTGTGATAAAAAAAGACTAGTAAGTTACTAAAACTTAATTCAATGAGCTTGAAGCTAATTACGATCTAAGTAATATTCTATCCTCTCCTCTTCTCTTCAGGTTAGGGAGGATAAGATTATGGATTCCGCAACTTAACTAGAAACTAGTCTTTAATTCTTATTAATTCGAAAATTAAATCGAATCAGATATTAGATATTTGTTTCTACCTATAGAGAGGGAGCTACAAATACTTGTTACATAACTACTTATGTAGCTGCCTTTCTTTTTTTATAGATGTCGCTTCGGAATGTGGAGATAAAAAATGAAAAATTTTTGAATACCGCTACTCGGATTCGAACCGAGACGCTCTGGCACTGCTTCCTAAGAGCAGCGTGTCTACCTATTTCACCATAGCGGCTTCTTCTAAAGAGAAGAAAAATATTGAAATACATAACTATTTTATATCAATTTGGGATGACACGTCAACGTCTCCTTGTCTAAGATATAACCTAGGCGGCGAGATAGGCAGAAGCTTCCCCATAAATAAAGTAGTGAAGCAGCTGCAACATCAGATCCATAGTCAATTTATTAAGCAAAGGTGATGTTAATACTAGTATGTGATGCCGTACATCTATATATGTATGTATGAAGAAGTGACGGAATATGGCGCAGTTTGGTAGCGCGCCATCTTGGGGTGATGGAGGTCACAGGTTCGAATCCTGTTATTCCGAGTGATAGTGAAGTCACGAGATGTATGAAGAAGCACTAATTACAGGTTTGGCTTCTCTACAAATAATCAATTGATGAGCCGAGATGCAGTTAGGTATAGGGAAGATTTGTTATCCGAAACCTCTTAGGAGGTAAACTCCGAAAGAAAAAGAGGAAGAAAATTGAAAATATTTTCAACTTATTTTCTTTCGGAATCGTTTACTTCGTCTTTGTCCATACTTCGAGAAGATATAGTATCCCCTCTTGTCTTTTCTACTTCGTCATATTAATCTTAATACTTCTTCTTCCAGTTGCCGATATGAAGTAGTAGCTATAAATTAGTTATTTATTAACCCCTATAGGAAGGAGACGAAGCTTCAACCCCTGTCTTGTTACCTGTTGAGTTCAACATTTATTAATCGAAATTATTTACGTAATAAGTTGTTAAATCGGTACTAGAAATAAATTGTCTAGTTAACCCTTGCATTCTTGTTGAAATGGTACATACTAAAAAGTATGTTTCCCGTTAAATCTTAGCTGTACTAGTACTGGTTAATGTCTCATTTTTACTCTTCCGCTTCGAAACTTCCCATCTATTCATTCACCTCCTACTTAGATATGTAGTATATATATATATATATACGTCATCGAGACGTAGTGGCAGGAGAGGTAATCCTAATTTTTTGAGGAGTTTTTCTCTCCCGCTACTTCCTCCGTTACATAGTAAAAACTTGTTGAACGGCCGGTTAAAATAGATTGGGCCAAAGAAAAAGCTGCTGATGCTACTTCTACAGGTCCAGCTTTCCATGCGCGGTTACGAATTTTCTTCTTCGAGCTGGAAGTCCGTTTTTTAGGTACTGCCATATATCTATCATCTTTTGCAATTAACTTGAAACTATATTGATACGTATCGGTAGAGTAGATATAATGGAGAGAGAATTGGATAAGAATGAGCAAGAATGTAGGGAAGTGAAAAAATAAAAGATTTTTAAGTTGGATGCTGCTACATCAATATTTTGGATGTATATATTGACTTGATGAAAAAATAGAAAGAATTATTTAATATTTGTTTAGGTTCTTACCGCCGAAGTGAATTGAATCAATGACGAATCGAATCATATCTGCTCTATATCCAAAAATTTGTCACGTTTTCCTCTTACGCTGAATCCGCCGCATCACCAGTTTTTTGTCGACACAACCATGTAAAATTCTGCCTCTGACAGCTGCGTCATGTAACCACGGATAGCCAAAATTGATGCTAGATCCGTGACGAATAAGTAAAACCCGATTTATTACTACTTTTTCATTGGGCTTCAATGTGTTTCGAATCGGGACGAGATGCCGAGCATCATAGAATCTTCCCTGTTCCACCAGGAGCTGTTTGCCGCCGATGTCAATTATTGCATATTTGCTCATCCTAATTTTATCTTTCTATCCATTTTTCTTCGACTTCCTTCTTTTTACTACTAGAAGTGTGACTTGCAAACCTATTCTGATTTGAATTATCTGACTTGAATAAGTATCAAGGTCATCTTCAAATATTGTCAAGCCTTTTACATATATATATATATATATATATATATATATATATGTGTGTTTCCTCCTCTTCATGCGAAACTCAAACTTGTACAGGTGAAATTCTTTGCTTAACTAAAAATTCATTTAATTAGTTCTATTTATTCTATTTCATATTGTTCTCAGAGTTTCATCTTTGACTCTTAATAAAGAAGAGTGAGAAGCAATAACAAATTTAACTTAGATTTAATACGGCCGTGGAACTTTCAAATAAATCTGCTTGTATCATCCCTCCGTGTCCGTTGGTAGCCTCTTGTTTAACTGGATCTTTTTCATTCTTTTTTCCAAAGGCGACGAGAAGCTTGCGACGCTGGTGCGCAGCTTTCAATATCTTTTCATTAGTTATCGCCACGTTTGTCTCCTTCGTCTTATTTTGGAGACAGACTACGACTCACTCTATCGAGCAGTATTTGTGGGCTCGGATTCCAAAAAGTGATTTCTGTTTGAAAATAGGTCTTCTCATCGACCCGCTTACTCTTGTCATGTCAATATTAGTTACTACCGTAGGTCTCTCAGTGATGGTTTACAGCGATAGTTATATGTGTCACGATTAGGGATATGCAAGATTTTATGCTTATTTAAGTCTATTTGTGGCATCAATGTTGGGACTAGTTTTCAGTCCCAATATGATCCAAATTTATGTATTTTGGGAATTAGTTGGAATGTGTTCCTACTTATTAATAGGTTTCTGGTTCGCGAGATCGAGTGCTGCAAATGCTTGTCAAAAAGCTTTTGTCACCAATCGCATAGGGGATTTCGGATTACTTCTGGGTTTATTAGGCATCTACTGGATAACTGGTAGTTTTGATATTTACGAATTGTGTGATTGATTCATCGAATTAACTAGCAGCGGCGTCGTCAATCCGATTTTTGCTAATACAATTGCCCTTCTACTTTTTCTAGGTCCGATTGCTAAGTCTGCTCAATTTCCACTTCACGTATGGTTACCAGACGCTATGGAGGGACCGACCCCTATATCGGCTCCTATTCATGCAGCTACTATGGTGGCTGCCGGAATTTTCTTCCTAGCTCGAATTTTCGAGCTTATCTCGACATTGCCTCTAGCTATGTCTACTATTTCTTGGGTAGGTGGAGTAACAACCTTATCAGGTGCCGCGTCAGCTCTCGCTCAGAGAGATCTAAAAAGGGGTCTGGCTTACTCGACCATGTCCCAGCTAGGATATATGGTACTGGCTTCGGGTATCGGTGCCTCCCAATCCGCTTTATTTCATCTTATTACTCATGCTTATTCAAAAGCTTCGTCATTTTTGGGCTCCGGCTCAGTTATTCATTCTATGGAAAAAGTGGTTGGATACTCCCCCGATAGAAGTCAAAATATATTTCTCATGGGCGGTTTGCGAAAATGTATGCCAATTACTGGAATTACTTCTCTTTCAGGCACCCTTTCCTTATGTGGCATACCTCCACTCGCTTGTTTTTGGTCTAAGGATCAAATTATTACAGAAAGTTGGTTAAACTCCCCCTATCTTGGGTTAATAGCTTCTGGTACAGCAGGACTTACTGCGTCTTATACGTCTCGTATCTACCTTTTAACATTTGAGGGGGATTTTCGTGCCAATCAAATAAATTACATTGAACCCTTTACCTCTTCTCCATCTGAATATGTTACTCATTCGTGGGGTAGGGCTCGACTGGACTTACTTACTAGACGAACCGGTAATAATTTAACTTCAGTAGATGTAGAACGAGACAAATTTGCAGAAGTAGCAAACTTTGTGACCCTGCCTACCTCCAAAAGAGATCGATCTTATGAAGGAACAATTCAATATTATTCTGAACAAAATTTGCCACATCCCCAAGAATCAAATTTTTGTATGGTATTGCCTTCGATTATTTTGGCGACACCCACCTTATTTGGTGGATTGATCGGAATTGATTCAACTCAAAAAGGATATGGTCTAAACTTCCTGCTTGATTGGTTGATTTCCATCCCGTCTTTCTCCGAAGTTAGTGAAGATTTTGAAAAATTGGCGGAAGTATTAATAAGCTCAATCCCTTCACTTAGTTTATCTCCTATTGGATTATCGATTTCCTTCAAAGTTTATGGACAATTTGATAATATTTTTGATACAGGAGGTGATGGAAAATTGAAGGAGGAAGGAATAGTAAATACTTTTTTAGTTTCTGCCAGAGATTGGTCCATGAGTAGAGGTTATATTGATTACTTCTACAAGATTTACTTCGTGCGGAGTGTAATTTTAATTAGCAAATTAATTTTACATTTTGATCAATGGATAATTGATGGATTGATCAACGGAGCTGGTGCATCAAATCTATTTGGTGGGGAGAGTATACGACATGCAAAAAGTGGAAGAATATCCCAATATATATTTGGGTTAATTATTGGAACTATTTTTTCGTTGCAGCTAGTTGTTGATTTCCCAATTCCGCCCTTGCCGTAAACTGCTACTTTCGTTTCACGAAGCTCCAATTCATCTTCATTTCTCCCGACTATTTTTCATCTTCCCCATCTCTATATCTCCCCTTTTTGTTCCTCAATAATATTACTTGTTTTTACGCTACGAGGTAGGAGAATCCCGCGGCTATTCTACCACGCTTCCTGGAGGGGGGGGAATAGGAAGTACTAATTAGTAACCGATCGACACAGATCGTGGGGGGGGGGGGGGCTTGTGGGATTCATCTCAATCGACCGGTTGCCCCCCCTCCTATCCCATGATTGGGGGACCCCTCCATTCAAATGGGGTTGCTATCGCCACCGCCCCCTACTATAATGAAGATTAGAGTATACGCAAAGTCTACTTCACAACATGTCGGGGGAAGCTTAACCTGTTACAGGTTTAGAAGCGGTTCAAAGAACAAAGGTCTTTGAGTGTGTACGAGACTGAATTCCCTGCGACTTTCCTCGGTAGCTCAGCGGTAGAGCAGTCGGCTGTTAACCGATTGGTCATAGGTTCGAATCCTACCCGGGGAGATTCGTCCAAATCTACGTCAGTCAATAATTCCTACTAATTGGGTTGGGTAGTTGCGTCTCCCCCATATGCCAAATCAAATCGCGTCGAACCATGACCCACCAACCAGTGAATGAATGATTCACTATCATGCTTACTTCCAGCCCTAACAATTGAAGAAAAAAGGATTTGTGCGTTCTTTCCTCACCCCCCCCCTCAACTCCAGTGTATTGAATGATTGGAATGAGCGAATCAATAAGTCATTTGGGGGGGGTAAATCCGCAATTTTGGAAAGGATCTATTCCAAGAGTGATGTTAAGAAGCGGTTTTGCAAAATAAATCCCTATGGAATAAGCTATTGCTTCTTCTCAATCTTCTTTCTAAGCAAAAAGACTCATGAAATGGCCTTAAGTTCCTTAACTATTTGAGATGCTACAACGAAATTATTTCTATAAGTAGAAATAAAATATAGATCTTCCTTTTACTGATTTGGCTCCTAATTTTATTGCTAGAGATCCAGACAGAATGAAGGGTATCTAAGATTTGTTCTATGAACTTTCGTGAAAAAATTGTTTTGTAGTTCGATCCGGTGATGCCCCACCAAACCGGAACGGGTTGAATAGATAGGAATAAATTTCAAGCAACATATTATAGATAATAAAATCCGGAACTGGGCAACAGTTTCGCCTCATCCATTTGTTTCTATGAACCAGAAGCCTAAACCGAATAAATCGCTCTGGAAAATCTTCTGCTACCACGTAGGAATCAAAGCGAGCGGGATTAAATGTCTGCGGATATTGCAGATGTATATCCATAAAGGAAGTTTCTTTGACGTATTCGGAATCTCGCTCCTCTTCATCATCCAAAGGTAGATTATTCCACCGCTTAATAGATGAGTCAGGTTTCAATTTCGGATTATCTTCACTATAGAGAAAGAAATCTTTAATCTTTTTATTTGACCTTTTATTAAGGTGCTGCCTCCTCATACCGTAAATGGTATAAAGCCTCCGCGCCAGCTTTTTGGTCGGCAACAGGCTGCGACGCGAGGAAGGAATGTTAGGATCTGGTTGGAACAGAAGCATGGGGTCCCAGATGAAGCGCCCCCCGAAGAGTCGAGTCGTTTCATCTAATCGATTACAGTGTGTTTCATATTCATTGGAGGAGTCGCCGGATATTCCCAAATCGAGAAATTGCTCGCGTAGCAATATATTATCCAACCGGTTTTCCAATCTTTGAATCAATTTATCTGTTACATTAGTCGCAGATTTTTCAAAACTAAATAGATATCCGCTTTTGTCACACCATTTACTTTTGTCACCCTTAATCTTATTGAATTCGAAATCTTGTTGGGGTATATAATTCCGATTTTGGTAAAGGAGAATTAGATTATACAAATGATTGGGTTCAGATGATACTCTCATCAATTCATAAGCTCCGCTTCGCAGGAAACGGAGACGCCAAGCCTTACGGGACCAAGTGATCTCGCGCGACACTTCCGTCGGACTTGAGTTTCTTAGCTCGGGTGACTGTTGCAGTTCGAAGTCGGTTAGACGGCTAACCCCCCCCCTTCTCATCAATTTAGAAGAACGACCTGTAGAGGTTACACCTGAACAATACTTGGGTTTACCGATAGGAACGTAAAAGGAAAGACTACTACTGCGTCGACTTCCGCCTCTACAAATTTCTGAACGTGAGAAATTAGTCGATAGGTTTTCCAGTACACCACAAGCTAGGTTCAAGCCATTCTCTACGAGTTTGTCAATAACAATAAAATTCTCTCTCTTTCTCATACCCATTTGGAGCGAATCGCGAGCTACTAATCCAGCTAGTATCCCTAGGATATGCGAAAATAGAGTGAATTCATGAAATGTTGACTCGGTTATTGAAGGTTCCACATACCAGTTAGACAAATAATAAAATCGCATCTTTAACGCGTTACGACCAATATATGTATTCGTGAGATAAGTATCTATCAAACTATTCTTTGAAGTAACTTCCTCTATCTCGTGAGAAAAGATCTCCCATTCAGAACCGGATTCTATCCCATTGCCCATATCACTAGCAGCCGAATGTTGTCTATGCGAAGCTAATTCAATTGCGTCGCTACATATAATCTTACTTCTTTTGGAAGTACCTATTAATAACGCCTCATTAGCAAGAAAGAGTAGATCTCGTTTACTATAACCCGTAGTTCCAGACCCAGTACCTTCAATAAGAGGAAGGGGCGGATTAGCCTCCATTTCGCAACCTTTGATACGTAATAGGATTGAGAATTCTTTCTGACGTTGATACCCGTTGGATTTTCGAAAATTTATTAATTAGTTTAACCGGTTCGGAGCTACTGGAGCTGGATCTATCCTCGCAGGTACGTGAGTCGTAGCCATAACAACATTCTTGCGGATGTTGGAATTGCCGCGCCTGTCACCAATACTTTTCAATATTTGGCAAAGTAAGAATTTGGGATCAGCTTCTAGCTTATGATACGAACGATGAATATTCAATTCATGAATATCTTGAATCCATAGTGTACAGGGAGACATCTCTTTCGCCATTTCAAAAACGAGATTTAATCGGTGTACGCTTTCTTTCGAGATGAAATTTCCACGTACATTATTAAAGAAGGATCGGTTGTATATCAGCGTTTTCAGTGGTAGTTTCACCACTGGAAAGTAGGAATCGAATGCTACATCTCTAATAATGGAAGATCGGCCAGTTTCTATGGGTCCCACTAGCAAAATCCCTTTAGATGGTAATAATCCCGATTGGAGTGAGATAGGTATGTCATGACATGGCATAGTTAGTAGACTGCCTCTTCGTCTTGTTGTTACTGAAAATAGAATATTTCTCTCGAGGGCGGAAAAAGTCCACTTCTCCGCAGGATCCAACTTACGGATCTTGTGAGTCAATAGATCATTTTGCCAGAATTGCCGTAAATATGCCAAAACATTAGATCTTTCTTGTGGATAAGGTTCATGAGAAATCTCGTTGCTCAATAAATCATAATTGGAATTCAATTTCGACACATACCTATAAAGAATCTTATTCGTCACTAAATGTTGAGTCAGTAGTTCTTTCTTACTATCTAGGATATCGGAACTTTCTTCATGAAACATCCATGAATTGAGTTCATCTTTCACAAAGAAGAAAAAGATTATATTATTTAGATAATTCAAGAATCTATTCAAAGAATGGATTAGTAGATCTCTCGTTGACATTTAGCTTGTCGAAGGGGAATGCATTACCTCTTTCAAATAGGATCCGCGCGTTGGGTCTGTCAAATATTCAATAGTATTGAAACGTTTCCATGAATGAAAGGAATTGGAACCCGAAGCGGCAGACAAAGGGTGTTTGAATAATGCAAGAACAATTAATACTGAAAAAATGAAGTAATAAAAGATAGACCTATTGGAGAATTGAGATACTGGCCATCCCCCCGAATGTAGAATCTCCGCTTCATCAGGAATTTCTTCGAAAATGAGAAGACCTATCTCGGATACTATAGTATTGATGGAATCGTTGTCGAATCTCAATCCTAGGCTTTGCAGTCTTTGGAATAAGTAGGCTTTCGCGCCATCCACTACATCCTCAGCCATTCTTCTATAAATTCCAGGAAAATTATGAGTTGAGTCATAACTTATCTTAAGTACTATTTCTGGATATGTTTCTCCAATCAGATCGTAGAAGTATCTCCACCAGGTGGGGGTAAAAAACCAAGGTATGTAATCTCTAAATAAGCTCCATTTTTCACCGATATTGTCTCTCCAAAAGATCCAAGAGATCTTATATCTGTTCAAATCTTTTAATAATTCATTGAAATTGATAGAGTGGAATGTAGCCTCCTTCCGGATAGATTGATCCGCAAAGTCTATATCTTCGTACGCAACCTCCTCTCCAATTGATTCTGCTAGAGATCTCGATGTTACATCGCTGCATAATGGGAGTCTTAGCGACCAATAAGATGTTTCCAATTCTTCCGGTTCCCAGAAATACTTAATAGACAAATTCTTCTGATAGACTCGATCCAATACTAGATTCTCGAGACGGGGTTGGGGTCGCCGATCCGACGATGAATCGGAGTTTATCGACGTCTTCTCCAAATAAACTCGATTGCTACTGCACGGATATAGAGATGATTCTATCGTTTTACGAGGAGATAAGTTCAAACTCGCCAGTAACCTCTTCAGATCCGAAATAGAATTAGAAAGTCCATCTGAATGAGTTACTGATGCTGCGGATTCATGCAGATTAGACAAAGTAGATTGAATTGGTGTGAGTGCGTGACCAGCAACCTCCCCCGCTGTTTGTTTCGATAGATTGGGTGACAACGAATCTGACAGTTGGGGATGAATCGATGAGGTGATATTGGATGAGATGATTTCATCTTCGGAGCCCACATAGAAGTTTTCTAAGACGTTGAGATAACTACCGTTGCATCTCCCAAGAAAGAGATCTTTTTTGATTCTCGGAATCAGGTTGCTTCCAGCGAAGTTCCGTATAGGTGAATCGTCTAGAAAGTTTAGTTTATCAACCTGATCGGAGATGTATCTCGAAATATTCTCACCCATATCTCCAGTTGAACCTCCCCCACGGTTTAAATCATCCAGAAACAGATTCCAAAATTGCCTCCCCGTAATGGAAAAAGCATCGCTTGAAAATCCTGCTCGGATAGATTCGATACGGGGCAACCCGAGAGAAATAGGATTCACTGCAGGTTCCAGCTCGGTCAAAGAGCCTACCAATTTCTCACTCATTAACAGTTTGGATTCAATGAATAAACTCTTTTTTCTCTCAAGAATTGTTTTGATAAAAAGGATCTGTTCATCAATGTAACCATCGAATAAACTTGATAAAAGATCAAGTTTCATGGGATCTATCTTGTTCAATTTATCAAGATCTATATCGTTCAATTTTTCGATGCAATAATCGATGGTATATATCGAAACTTTCTGGCGAGTAATCTCAGCAACAATCATTTTATAAAGAAATAAGACATTGAGAAATCGATGAAAATAGTTTTTGCTCCGTCGATTGTTACTACCGAGACTGCCACCAATATTATTCAGCAATTCGTTTCTTATTATTGATACACGGCAAATTGATTCCTTCAAGTTTAAGACTTCCCTGACAGGGAAAGAAGACGAATCCTCGGTCGTATCGAGCCATCTATGCGCGTTTGACTGAACATTTTCATACTCATAATATTGAAATGGAATATATTCGTTCAATAGGCGCTCCGCGTTATCTTTCCATTTCAATACTCTTTATTCAGTTGCAATTCTTGTTGCACCGGCGTACCCCCCGATCCCCGCCCAGCCATTCAACCGATATTTGATTTGGAAGAAATAGTCAGTAGATAATGCGCAGAAATAGTCATAGAAAAGAGATATGTATGCTGAGTAGAGAGGTATGACTCTACCTCGTCCATACAATCTAACTAAAGAATATATTGAATGTATGTCATCCTTTTCTTTCAATTAGTTTGGAAAAGTAGTATTTTCACCTCGATTACTTATTTCTTTAGGTATACCTAAAGAAATTTGAAAATAGTTTGGAAGAATCTCATTGAGGTTGAGGTGTCTGCTACTCACTAGCCCAAGTTTTTTGCCACATATTTGAGTAAGTGGCATGTCGCCCTTTATTTTCAATTGAAATCCTTTCACAGATTTGACGCTATTACTAATGTCAATAACTGCTGCCCCATCAGAAATCAGATTTGATTTCTCAATTATTGGGAGAAATTCGATGAGTCGATTTATTAATCCATTTCTCATTTGTGAATAAGTGTGTGGAATGGGAAATTCTTCCCCATTTTTGCCATAATCTAATCCGGATATACAGCCACGAAACGGCGTCGTTTTCTCACAAGATGTAAATGAAGACAAGTTGGAAAAGGCTTCTCGCTCCGAGTAAAATCCCGATCTATCCCCCTGGTGATCTGCCGAATTTATGGATTCAAGTGACGCCTCGTCATGGGAGTTTAATACTACGGGACTTAATGAGTCGTTTCTCGATTGTGTTGCTTGTAACCGACCCGGATCTCGCTTGTTACGATTTTCCCAAAAGAGTAACAGATCGAAATCACTTTGGTTGTTTCTACAAACTACCGTATAGTTATAGAATTTGAAAAACCTACTTGAATTTTGTAAACGCCTACCCCTACAAAATACTCGAATCTCTTCAGTCTCATCCTTGGATATATCTCTGCCAAGGAGGAAACCTCTCACTACGCACGCCTTCCATCTAACGGAAACCAAAGGAATCATCCCATCATAGCGAACTTGCTTCTCTTCTTTCGTTGAACCTGCAGAAATATCTTCGTTCGAACCTAAGTGGTGGGAAGCAGGTATTCTCCTCTTTCCATTCCTTCCAACATATAAAGATCTTTCGAATCGTAGAAAGCAGTCACAGGAAAAATCAACAAGGTTTTCCGCTTGTTTTTTTCTTACTCCGTCACCCCCATTAATGACTCCCGTTAATACAACACTTGGTTCGATCAACCTTTTGTCACTCAAGCAATGCATAGATATTGGTATTGCTAGCAACAACAGCATCTCCAGGGTTACGCCACTATCTCTTTTTAGTGAATTACGCAGGTTGCGTGAAAATAGTGAACTTAGAAATCACAAGTCAGATAATCTAATAAAAGGTTCATAATTGGAAGATGGACTAATTAAAAATTCTTTGAGATATTGGTTTTTCAATGATTCGAAGAAGTTATCTAATAGAATGACTTCTATTAACTCCGAAATTTTAGATGAAAAATCTGGACTTCCTACTCTTTCTCTTGCCACCTCTTCTACCTTATTCTCTCTTTTCATATTAATTCTATGCAGTAGATACTATCTATTTCCCATATTTATTATACCAATAATCTTGAAAATTTCAAGATAGGATGGAATACATATTTCGAACGAGTCTAGTGATTTCTGTGAATAGTCGTATCCAAAACTGGAATTAGATCGGGAATTCTAAATTGTTATTATCGAAGAGACCCACACATATCCCATCCACCTTAACTGCTCCTCTCTGTTCCAAGCAGAGCGATGGAATCGAATTACCCAATTGGATGGGCGAACGACGGGGATTGAACCCGCGCGTGATGGATCCACAATCCATTGCCTTGATCCACTTGGCTACGTCCGCCCCCTCTGTTGATTTATTTGACTCCCCCCGGACGTGAACGAGATCTATCCGTTAAGCAAGCTAGATAGGTCCTTCGGCTGATACACATCCATATTAACTGTATTTATGTGACAAGACGATAGAAAATCTTTGAAATGAGGAATGCACTCTTTCCTTTCCGTTCCTCAAAAGATTGGGGTGGAAGTTTACAAACATTCCGCAAATTAAAATGGGAAACTTCGTAATCTAGTAAATCACGGAAGGATATTGCAAATAGTTTTCAGAATTCAAGGTTGGAAACTGATAATTAATCATGAAATTGGGAGAAGCTGCTACCACTTTTTCCACCCTTTATACCGCACGAATCTCCATATCATTGGACACCAAACCTCCCCCTCTGAAGGAAGAGATTTGGCATCCAGTTGTGCTGGATAACCATACGGGTGTTATCCGTTTATAGAAGGAGCTTCAACAGAAGCCAAGTCTAGGGGGAAATTATGAGCGTTACGTTCATGCATGACTTCCATACCTAGGTTAGCACGGTTTATGATGTCAGCCCAGGTGTTTATGACACGACCTTGGCTGTCAACCACGGATTGGTTGAAGTTAAAACCATTCAAGTTGAATGCCATAGTGCTAATGCCTAAAGCGGTGAACCAAATACCTACTACAGGCCAAGCAGCTAAGAAGAAGTGCAGAGAACGAGAATTGTTGAAGCTAGCATATTGGAAGATCAAACGACCAAAATAGCCGTGAGCAGCTACGATGTTGTAGGTTTCTTCCTCTTGACCGAACTTGTAACCTGCATTAGCAGACTCATTCTCAGTTGTTTCTCTGATCAAACTAGAAGTTACCAAAGAACCATGCATAGCACTGAATAGAGAGCCGCCGAATACGCCAGCTACACCCAACATGTGGAAGGGATGCATAAGAATATTGTGCTCAGCCTGGAAGACGATCATGAAGTTGAAAGTACCAGAAATGCCTAGAGGCATACCGTCAGAGAAACTTCCTTGACCAATTGGGTAGATCAAGAAGACGGCGGCAGCAGCTGCGACAGGAGCCGAGTACGCAACAGCGATCCAAGGACGCATACCTAGACGGAAGCTAAGTTCCCATTCGCGACCCATGTAGCAAGCTACACCAAGTAGGAAGTGAAGAACGATAAGTTCGTAAGGACCACCATTGTAAAGCCATTCATCGACGGAAGCTGCTTCCCAGATTGGGTAGAAATGTAACCCAATAGCTGCAGAAGTAGGGATTATAGCACCAGAGATAATGTTGTTACCGTATAACAAAGAACCAGAAACGGGTTCGCGAATACCGTCAATATCTACAGGAGGAGCTGCGACGAAAGCAATGATGAATACAGAGGTTGCGGTTAGCAGGGTGGGAATCATTAAAACACCGAACCATCCGATATAAAGACGGTTTTCGGTGCTGGTGATCCAGTCGCAGAAGCGACCCCATAGGCTTGCGCTTTCGCGTCGTTCTAAAGTTGCGGTCATGGTAATTTTCGGTTTTCAAGAGATAATTAGTGATTCCCCAGGCTAGTAAGCTTGTTATTCTAGAATATATCACAAAAACTTATCTGTGTCAACCAAAATTGATTGAGTCTCCAGAATTCCCGGATATGGGGGCTTCTTCTCGATATCTCAAACAATTTTTACTCCACATGATGCGCGTCCCAATCAAATTCAGTCTCTGAAAAACTGGTCATGTGTCAAGCCTTTTTGCGAGGCACTCCGCAACTCTGCGTCGGAACCCCCCCCCCCCCCGCTACCCTATTGGGAAGGGTCTAACAGTTAACAACCTAACTAAGAAGTAGTTGCCAATCCCCACTTGTGGCTTAGACAGCCGTTATTCGTCGTTCACCCCTCACTCAACCATTTCTTCCTTCGTAGTGTTTTCTGATTCCCAGATAGTTTGTGCCCCGGTTCCAACCCACAATATATTCGTTGTGGGTTGGAACGAATCCGAAACTAACGGAAATGGGCAAAAGCTTTGTTGGCTTCCGCAACTTTATGAGTCTCCTCTTTCTTCCGTATGGCACTACCGGAATTTCTGGCGGCATCCATTGATTCATCACTCGATCTTAAAGCCATACTTCGACCTGAGCGTCTTCGACACGCGACTAATGACCACCGGATAGCCAAAGCTTTTCCCTCTGCCGGTACTACTTCAACGGGAACTCGATAAGTTGATCCACCTACACGTTTGGTTTCTGTCACTACGTCGGGAGTTACCCCGCGCACCGCCTGTCGCAGAACAGACAGTGGGTTCCTATTTGTCTTTTACCTAATCCGCTTCATAGCCTGATAAAAGATATGATAAGCCAGCGATTTCTTGCCGTTTTTCAGGATACGATCGACTAGCATATTTACCAATCGATTACGATAAATTGGATCTGATTCGATATTTCTATTTCTGCTCACTGCACCGCTCCGATGTAACACGAGTTTACAAATCTAAATATGTCAGATTTCAATCAATTCTTTTATTTCAATGGTATCTTAGGCTACTATTTTGGCTTCTTCACTCCATATTGTAGGGTGGATCCACCAGTTAGTCGGGGATCTCCCTCCAAACTGCACGTGCGACTTTCATCGAATACAGCTTTCCACATGACTGAATGGAAACTAAACTATTCAAATGATGTTGAACCATTCTTTTTAAGATGCAAATCATATTTACTCATTGCATATTGAGTATCCGTTTTCCCCCATTCCACGGATAAGAAGGAAAAATCGAAGTGTAGATATAGAAGAGGAAAATCTTGCAATTCAGTTATCTTACTAGGAATGTCCGTAGGTCTCTCAATCCAATCAGTAAATGTGCATAAAGGCTTCACTGAATCTCCGTGGTCGTAATCTAAACCTGTTCCAAGAGGAAAAGACATCCCAAGATTTTCTCAGGTGGGAGTCCGGGTAAAACTCAACTTACTGGAATAGAACACCTTAGACACCAAGTTGTTTCACACAAATAGATAGGTAGTAATTAATCTCTATCAATCTCTGTAGTAGCAGGCTTCAGTCCCCCTGCAATGCTGGGTCAGCTACACATTGAACATATCAGAACAACTGATACGGAATCGTCGCAATGATACAAGTTGTGACAATGTTTTGCAACGCACTAGAACGCCCTTTTTTACGATCCTTCACCCCTACAGCATCTAAAGTTCCTCTAACAATGTGATACCTAACACCGGGTAGGTCTTTGACCCTTCCGCCTCTCACGGGGACCACCGAATGTTCCTGCAAATTATGGCCAATACCTGGTATATAAGCCGTTACCTCAAACTTGGAGGTTAATCGAACTCTCGCGACTTTACGTAGGGCAGAGTTGGGTTTTTTTGGTGTAGTCGTGGAATAGTCGACAGCTTCAACGTCACTATACGGAACCGTACGTGAGATTTCCACCTCATACGGCTCCTCGTCATTCAATTACTCCTGAGATGATAAAAGAAGTCCAAAATTCCTCCCAATTGTTTTCAGCTACAAATACAAAATAGAAAGAGATTGAAAAGGATTTCAATCTCTTTCTAAGGCTTCGGCTTCGCGCCCCACCCATTTACCGGATCTCGTCATTATTAATAAGTGACGCAGATAAAGAGATGAAAGGTGTATTAAATCCATGGGTAGATTTGATTTGTTAACGAGTTCCCTATTTTCGTGCAAGTAATATGATGCGGATTGAGTATGAAGGAGATTGACGAGTCGGTATCAGCTTATCCGCATCATTAATCACTTTTTGATAAGGAATCCATTTTGAAATGGAGACAGTTTCGATATCTCACTCTCGTTCTTTATTTCGTTTCGACGAGGCTACCTGAAGAGGATCCGGCAACCTAACGCCGACGAACTACCCTAATTAAGTAGGTGAGCTAAAATATGGAGTAGGTAGAATCCGACCACTACCTGAAGTTTGCCAGCGACGACGACGCTGAAGTAACGACGAAAAAGAAAAACCAAGCATACATACAAAAAAAATGGAAATAAGTTAAGGTTAATGGGTTATTTGTTTAGCCGATTGCGGCTTAGTCAGCCTGTTCCGTCGCGAGCAACCGGTCAAGCCCCACTGCATTCTACTACTCCTCCTCTGCGAACCAAATCAGAAGTCTAGGTTCCGCAGGGAATAAATTGTACCACAGGAGCTAGGGGAGGTCAAGCCGTTTCTGTCACCAGATTGTTACTAGCAATCTCATATCTCGAGGATTAAGAGTAAGAGAGGCCGGAAGTCTAGCAGAGCAGGAGTTAGCACCGGCAGGGGTGAGGTGCTGGTATATTAAGTATAGTTACAAGGTTACGAAATGTTCATTAGAGGTGGAGGCAGCCTCGACTCCCTCGCAACATTCTTCGAAAACTATTTTAGATTGAATTTGGGGACTTGCCAAACTGAAACTGCCTCCCAGTTTCTTTTTGGGTAGAGCTAAGAAAACGAATGGGCCAAGCACACTGAGCAATCTGTTATCTCCGCTAATAACCTATTTCTATAGTGTGGGATCCATAAAAACTATTTCGAGCAGGAGGGGAAGAGCTCCGTTTACCATCCGTATCTGCTTCTTCTGCTTGTTTTGCTCCTTCCAATTACCAATTACGCCGGGTTTTCCATGTTCCATATTGATTTCACCTTGAATGACACATCCTAACGCCGGGAAAAATATCTCATTGAAGCTTAATTTGCTAAAACTAGATTGAGAAATGAGATGACGGATTTTGGGAAGCCATATCTCAGGCTCTGAATTCGCGAAAATCTCTCTTTATCTCAGACGGGGCTTTTCTTATCTCATAAGAAAGTGGCGAAAAGACGCCTCAAACCACTTACTCGTTTCCATCTCTCAATAACTGATGTGGAGGCGACCAAATCCTAGCTCCAAAGAGAATAGATTAGCCGCATCGAGATAGTTTAATCCGAATTTTTG